AATAAGATGCCTGATTAAAGGATTATTTTGATAGAATAAATTAAGTAACGACATTACTCTTATTGTAAATTAAAGAATCTAAACTTAACCTTAAGTATCAAAAACTTAAATGCATACTACACCAATTTACAAAAAGATAAGCTAAAATAAGCTAGTAGGCCCATAACCTAAATATAGAATTAATTTTCTTCTTTTTAATGTTCTTAAATTTAGAGATTATTTTCCATTTCTGCATAATAATAGGGGTTATTATTGCAATAGGATCAAATAATTGATTTAGAATATGGTTAGGATTAGAAATAACATTAATATCATTTATTCCAATTATATCAAACAAAAACAAATTAAATTCAGAGTCATGTATCAAATATTTTATTATTCAAAGATTGAGTTCTTCAGTTATAATAATAGGGGTTATTATAATATCAATGAAAGCCAATTTAGAATTAATTTTAATAATATCAATTATACTAAAACTAGGGATAAGACCTTTTCATACATGAATATTATCAATAATTGAGGGACTAAATTATTACTCAATTTTTATTTTACTCACAATTATAAAAATTATTCCTTTAACTATAATTTCTTACATAAATGCAAATTTAAATTTAATAATTATAATCAGATTAATTGTAGGGGCAATTGCTGGATTAAATCAAAACTCAATCAAAAAAATAATTTGTTATTCATCAATCTTAAATATGGCATTTACTATTTCTTGTATTAACAATAATCCAACCTGAATATCATACTTTATAATTTACTCAGCATCACTATTTCTGTTCATTTTGATTGTCAAAAAATTAAATTTTTTATTTGTAAATCAATTCATCTTTAACAATTACAATAGATCAATTAAAATAACGACATGATTATCATTGTTATCAATAGGGGGATTCCCTCCATTAATAGGATTTTACGGTAAAATAATGGTACTATTGTATATATACAAATCTAGAAACATACTGACCTTAACACTAATAATTATGACATCATTAATCACCATGTTCTTTTACATGCGAATCATTTTTTTATCAATAATGTTTTTCAATCATTTGCCAAGATGAATATCACAAATTCAAATTAAATTCAACTCGTTCATACTAATTGCAAGAACTCTGATACCCTTGGTTCTCTTTAACTTAAAATCCTTATAGGATTTTAAGTTAAGAAAACTATTAACCTTCAAAGTTAAAATTACTACAATGTAAGTCTTAACCCTAAACAAAAGTATCACTAAATTTGCAATTTAATATTTTAAATAAACTATTAGAGCAGAAATATCAGGAGAAATTAAATCCATAAATAAATTTACAATTTATTGCCTATTATTCAGCCACCCTGATGAATAAATGGATGTTCTCAACTAACCATAAAGACATTGGAACTTTATATTTCATTTTTGGTATTTGATCAGGAATTGTAGGAATAATAATAAGATTAATCATTCGATTAGAATTAAGTCAACCTGGACCTTTTATAAACAATGATCAAGTATATAACACTGTAGTTACTGCTCACGCCTTAATCATAATCTTTTTTATAGTCATACCCATCATGATTGGGGGATTTGGGAACTGATTACTACCTTTAATAATTGGATCCCCCGACATAGCATTTCCTCGATTGAATAATATAAGATTCTGACTATTACCCCCTGCATTAAGATTACTACTAATAAGATCTATAATCGAATTAGGGGCTGGAACAGGATGAACAATATATCCACCCTTATCCTCAAATATCGCTCACTCATCACCATGTGTAGATATAGCTATCTTTTCACTTCACCTAGCAGGTATCTCATCAATTTTAGGGGCAATTAACTTCATCACCACAGTTATAAATATACGGGCTAATGGAATAAAAATAGACCAAACACCATTATTCGTATGGTCAGTAATTATCACCGCTACATTACTATTATTGTCACTTCCAGTTCTAGCCGGAGCAATCACTATACTTTTAACAGACCGAAATATTAATACTTCATTCTTTGACCCATCAGGGGGAGGTGACCCAATTTTATTTCAACATTTATTTTGATTCTTTGGACACCCAGAAGTGTACATTCTAATTCTTCCTGGATTCGGATTAATTTCACATATCATTATCCAGGAAAGAGGAAAAGACGAATCATTTGGATTTATTGGAATAGTATATGCCATAATCTCAATTGGAATTCTAGGATTCGTAGTATGAGCTCATCATATATTTACTGTTGGAATAGATGTGGACACACGAGCATACTTTACATCAGCAACTATAATTATTGCAGTACCTACAGGGATTAAAGTTTTTAGTTGATTAGCCACCATACATGGAGTATATAAAAACTTGAATATCTCAATAATATGGTCATTAGGTTTTATTTTCTTATTTACTATTGGAGGGTTGACAGGTATTATCTTATCAAACTCATCAATCGATGTAATTTTACATGACACCTATTACGTAGTAGCTCATTTTCATTATGTATTATCCATAGGAGCAGTATTTGCTATTATAGCTAGATTTATTCATTGATACCCTTTAATCACCGGAATAACACTAAACACTAAGTGACTAAAAATTCAATTCAGAATAATATTTATCGGAGTAAACTTAACCTTTTTTCCCCAACATTATTTAGGTCTAAGAGGGATACCTCGACGATACTCAGATTATCCAGACTTATACTCATCCTGAAACCTAATTTCATCATATGGAAGATTAATCTCAACAATAAGAATTATAATTTTAATAATTATTATTTGAGAAAGATTAATCGCAAAACGATTAATTTTATTTTCAACAAGAAATCAATCCTCAATGGAATGATTACAACAAACACCACCAAGAGAGCACTCATATAATGAATTACCCATAATTTCAAAATTCTAATGTGGCAGAATCAATGTAATGAATTTAAGATTCATTCATAAATAACTTTATTTCTTTAGAAATAAATTCTTGAATATCTAAATTTATACAAGATGCAGCCTCACCAAGAATAGAACAATTAATCCTATTTCACGACCATAGAATAATAATTGTAACAATAATTACAATTATAGTAGGATACATAATAACATCTCTAATATTAAGAAAATTAATTAGACGAATAATTCTAGAAAACCAAACTATCGAGTTAATTTGAACTTTAATACCAGCTGTTACCTTGATTTTCATTGCATTACCCTCATTACGAATCCTATACCTAATTGAAGAATCAATAAAACCTTTAATCACTATTAAAGCGATTGGTCATCAATGATACTGATCATATGAATACTCGGACTTTAATAAAATTGAATTCGATTCATATATAAAACCTTATAATAATTTAAGTATAAATGAATTCCGATTATTAGATGTTGATAACCGAATAATCGTTCCTTACAATACAATAATCCGAATAATTACAACATCATATGACGTTATCCATTCATGAACCATTCCCTCAATAGGAATTAAAATTGATGCATCACCTGGGCGAATTAATCAAGGTAACCTAATTGTAACACGACCAGGATTATATTTTGGTCAATGCTCAGAAATCTGCGGATCAAACCATAGATTCATACCAATTGTAATAGAAAGAATTAAAATTAAATCATTTATTGACTGAACAAAATTATCACTAAGATACTTAAACGCAAGTATTGATCTCTTAAATCAAATATTGGTAAATTAGCAATTACCCTTAGTGAAGGGATTAGTTTAAATAAAAATTTTAATTTGTCAAATTAAGGATGTAATATTCATCTCTTTATCCCTCAAATATCTCCAATATGATGACTAACTCTAAGAGTTGTATTTAATTTATTGATTATTATGATTATGTGTAATCTTTATTTTAATTACACAATTGAATTAAATCAAAAAAAAAAAAAAAAAAAAAAAAAAGAAAAATGATAATAAATTTATTTTCAACCTTTGACCCTTGTACTGGAATAATATCCCTTAATTGAATTAGATCTTTAACATTAATTATTATAATTAACTATAATTACTGAATTAAGTCAAATAACTTTTGAAACTTAATTTTAATAATTATAAAATCAACCAAATTTGAATTAACCTCAATTACAAAAACGGAGGGATCAACTATTATATTCATAGCCATAGGATTATTTATTATAATTAATAATATAATGGGATTACTTCCTTATATTTTTACATCCTCATCCCATCTGGTATTTTCATTTTCTTTAGCATTACCTATATGATTATCATTTATAATCTTCGGATGACTACATAAAACCAATTTAATATTTTCTCATCTGGTTCCTAGTGGTACACCTCCTATATTAATACCTTTTATAGTAATAATTGAAACGATTAGAAATTGAATTCGACCTGGTTCTTTAGCTGTTCGATTGACAGCAAACATAATTGCAGGACATTTACTAATATCATTGCTAGGAAATAACTGTAGAATCATAATAACTATGTTATGTATATTTATTTTTATTATATTAATAATCTTTGAATTGGCGGTTTCATTAATCCAATCATATGTATTTATAATCCTTTCAACATTATATTCAAGAGAAATTTAAATGAATAATCACCCATTTCATTTAGTTGATAAAAGACCATGACCAATTATTACTTCAATAGGATTACTAAGCTTAACTTCAGGAATTGTTATTATATTCTTTAATTACAATAAGAAATTAATATTTATCGGAGTGTTAATCACACTATTATGTATAATTCAATGATGACGAGATATTGTACGAGAATCAACATTTCAAGGACTTCATAATAAAAGAGTGATTAAAAACATAAAATTAGGAATAATTCTGTTTATTTTATCCGAAATTATATTTTTTACATCACTTTTTTGGTCATTCTTTCATAGAAGATTATCACCATCAATTGAAATCGGTATAAATTGACCACCATTAAATATTAAATCTTTTAACCCAATAAGAATTCCACTATTAAATACAATGATCCTCCTTTCATCAGGAGTATCTTTAACTTGATCTCATAGATCATTACTAACAATAAACTATTCACAATCAATAAAAAGAATAATTATTACAATTACCCTGGGAATCTATTTTTCCATACTTCAAATATATGAATATTTAGAGTCCTCATTTATAATTTCAGATTCAGTGTATGGTTCAACATTTTTTATGAGTACAGGATTTCATGGGATTCATGTTATTATTGGTACAATATTTATTATAGTTTCAGCTCAACGATTAAAAAGTAATCATTACTCAAGAAACCATCATGTAGGATTTGAATGTTCAGCATGATACTGACATTTCGTTGATGTAGTATGATTATTCCTTTACTTATCAATCTACTGATGAGGGGGGTAGTTCATTTAGTATATAAAGTATATTTAACTTCCAATTAAAAGGATTAATAAAATGAATAATAATAATATTAATTAAATCTATATTAACAATTATCTTACTATTATTAATAATAACAAGACTAATAATATCAGTAACAAAAAAAGCCACTATTGAATTACAAAAAATATCTCCATTTGAATGCGGATTTAATCCCATGTCTAATAAACGAATACCATTTTCTATCCATTTTTTTATAATTGCAATTATTTTTTTAATCTTTGACGTAGAAATTGTTATCATTATGCCAATAATCTATAGAATAAAATATTCAATATTAAAATATTGAAGAATTACTTGCTTAACTTTTATTATTATATTACTGATAGGATTATATTATGAATGATATAATGGAATACTAAATTGAACAAAATGAAAAGATAGTTAACTATAACATTTAATTTGCAATTAAAAAGTCCTTAATTAGGTCTATTCAATTATCATTGAAGTAAAACTTACATTTAGTTTCGACCTAAAATAAGGAAAAATAAATCCCTATGTTTTAATTGAAGCCAAAATTTAGCGGCAATCTATTGTTAATAGAAAAATTGATTACTATCCAATTAATAGAGTAAATGAATGAAAATAGCTGCTAACTATATTTCAATGCGGTTAAATTCCGTTATACTCTTATTCATTTAGTTTATAAAACATTTTATTTTCACTAAAAAAAAGAATATTAGTTCAGTGAATTGTAATTAGAAAATCTTTTCTCCTTAATATCTTCAATATTAAACTCTAATAAGCTATAAATACAAATAAAAAATAAAAATACTAACAAATAAGAAATTATAAAAACTTTGATAGTATTATTTAAATAAGACTGAAATAAAAAAGAAATAACCCCTAAATAAGAAAATAAATTAATAGTAGAATAGAATTCACCTCAAAATAAAATTTTATAGTAATTAAAACAATAATTAAAAAATAAATTAATTAAAAATGTTGAATAACCAAATATGAATCATATATTAGAATTAAAATAATAATAATCAAAATTATAAACATAAAAAAAATAATTTAATTCATAGCCAATGTATAATCCGAAAATAATAAAAATTAGTGATAAAATCTTTAATTCTAATGGTAAAAAAAATCAAACTATATCTAAATTAATAAATCAATTTAATAAACATCCAAAAACAACAGAGACCACAGATATAATAATAACACTAATTCCTATAAAATTAAATTCATAATTATCAGAAGTTAATGGAATAAAATTAAATGGTTTTAAACTAGAGTAATAAACCAGCCGGAAAGAATAACAACAAGTGACACCTAGACTTAAATATAATAAAAAACTAAAGAAATAATTAAAACCTGAAAACATAAAACCCTCAATGATTAAATCCTTTGAATAAAATCCTGATAAAAATGGGATACCACATAAAGATAAACTAGAAATATTAAAGCAACAAGTTGTTATAGGTAAAAACCTACAACACCCCCCTATGTAACGAATATCTTGATTGTCATTATAATAATAAATATAAATACCTGAACACAAGAAAAGTAAAGACTTAAATATAGCGTGAGTTAACAAATGGTAAAAAGAATAATCAATATAACCTATAAATAAAGATATTATCATTAAACCCAATTGGCTGAGGGTAGAAAAAGCAATAATTTTCCTTAAGTCAAACTCAAAATTAGCACAAAAGGATGATAAAATTATAGTTAATAAACCAATTAAAATAAATAGATAATTGAAGACAAATAAATTTCTAAAAAAACGTATTATTAAATAAACCCCTGCAGTAACCAAAGTAGAAGAATGAACTAGAGAAGATACAGGGGTAGGGGCAGCTATAGCTGCAGGTAATCAACATGAAAAGGGAATTTGAGCTCTCTTAGTAAAAGAAGATAAAACCAATAAGACAGAAATAAAACCATCCAAATAATAATTACAAAAAATAAAATTTCAACCGCCAAAAGATATTATTCAACCAATTCTGATTAAAATACCAATATCTCCTAAACGATTTGTCAGACAAGTAATTATACCAGATAAATTTCTTCTTATAGATCTATAATAAATTACTAAACAATAAGAAACTAATCCTAATCCATCTCAACCTAATAAAATTCTAATTAAATTTGGACTAAAAATTATCAAAACTATTCTCAAAATAAATAATAAAACTAAATATAAAAATCGATTTGAAGAATAGCTATTATAACCTATATAAAAAGAGCTATAAATAATAACTATAGATGAAATAAACAGTACAATAGAAATAAATAAAATAGACTTCCAATCCAGAATAATAACATAATAAACAACTAAAGAATTAATAAACAAAAATTTATATTCAAGAAAAATACAAAACCTAATTAAAATAAATATTAATCCTAAATAAAAAAGAATAATAGACATTATAAATAAAAAAATAAACCAAAACAAATACTTATTAATCAAAACTTAAGACTAAAATTAAGTATCTAAAGTACCACAAACTTTAATTTTAAAATTAAACTACTTAAATAATTAAAAAATCATAAACCAAAATAATAGTATAAATAAAGGTAATAAGTGACAAATAACAAGTAAAAATTCAGAAACATAAACATTTCTGTGAGAATATAAATAATTATAATTACCATGTTGAGAATAACTATATAAATAAAAACTAAAACAAGCACATAAGAAGGAACTGATAAATAAATAATAATAACAAAAATCAAAATAACCAATAGAAGAAATAAAAACTAACAACTCTCTCATAAAATTAATACTAGGAGGACAACCTATATTAAATGCTCTAAATAAAAACCAAAATATAGTTATTCTTGGTAAAAAAAAAATTATACCTTTAATTAAATACAATCTACGTGAATTAATACGTAAATAACAAATATTAGCTAAACAAAATAAACCAGAAGAGCATAACCCATGTGAAATCATTAAAATTAAAGAACCCGTTAAACCCAACTTAGATATTGTTAAAATACCTATTAAACATAATATTATATGAGAAATAGAAGAATATGCAATTAAGCACTTAATATCAATCTGAATTAAACAAATTAATCTAACTATAACAGAACCTAAAATTCTTAAAGAAAACCACAAATAACTATAATAAAAAAAAAAAGATTCGTTTAGATAAATAAATCGAATCAACCCATAACCCCCAATCTTTAACATAAGACCTGCTAAAATCATTGAGCCTGCTAGGGGAGCTTGAACATGAGCCCTGGGTAATCAAAAGTGTAGTATAAATATTGGTAACCTAATCAAAAAAGCAATAACTATCATTAAATGAAATAAAAACCCGAAATCAAATAATAAATTGAACATAAAAGAAAAAGTATAAAAATAAATATAAACATAAATAATGAATACAAAAAGAGGTAATGAGCCAAACAATGTATAAAAAAACAAATATAGCCCAGAAATTAGTCGTTCAGGCTGATAACCTCAACCTAAAATTAAAACTATCAAAGGAATTAGAATAAATTCAAAAGACATATATATTATTAACATATTAATTGAGGAAAAAATAAAAAATAAAAGAAATACAATTAAATAATTCATAAAAGAAAAAAGTATAGAATTAAAATTTGATAAATAAGATCTAGATAAATTCATTAAACTAACAATATAAAATCTTAAAATAATTAAACTATAGGAAATATAATCTAAACCATAAAAATAAGACAGACAATTATAATTAAAATTAACATTAATTGTAATAAAAAAAAAAATAAAAATTATATATATAAACTGAAAAACATACCAAAAATTGAATAAAAACATAGGGGTCATAAAAATCATGTAAAATAAATAACTTATCATTTATATATAGATCCTAAAAAATCATTAGAATGACATCGAATTATAAGAACAATTAATCTCAACCCTAATACCCCCTCACAGACATAAAAAGTTAATAAAACAATATAAATATATAAAGAACTATAAAATAATAAACAATATAAATAAACCATTATTAATAAATAAATAATAATAAATTCTAATCTAATTAGACATAAAAAAATATGTTTACGAATCATTGATAAAGATAAAATACCAACAAAAACCAAAATAAAAGTTAAATTAATCATAAGTTCTAATAATTTAAATAAAATATTAATTTTGTAAATTAAAAATGATTACACTCTTAGAATATCAGTAAAATGTAAATAACATATCTTAAATCTCCAAAATTTATATTTTAATTAAAATATTTACTGAAATAAAAATCACAATATTAAAATTAATAATAATTAATTCACTTATATCACTTATAATGAAAACACCAATATCAATAGGAACAACTCTACTAATACAAACACTATTCTCAATTATATTAATAAATACAATTAATAATTCATCATGAATCCCTATAATTACATTCTTAACCATAATTGGGGGGCTTTTAGTCATTTTTATATACATAAGAAGAATTACCTCAAACGAAAAATTTAAATTAAAATTAATAATTATTATACCACTAGTATTAATATTAACCCCAGCAGAAGAATTAATAAGAAATTATCAAAATCAAGAAGAAGAAAATATAGAAATTAAAATAACTAATATAATATCATTAACTAAAATATATAATAAAACAATAATAATAACAATAATAATAATTCTATATTTAATATTAACAATAATCACTGTAAATAAAATTATTAAAATATTAGAGGGACCTTTACGATCTAGCACATATGAACAAATCAATCCTTAAATCCAACAAAATATTAATAATTATGAGAAATTCATTAATCTATTTACCTACCCCTGTTAACTTAAGAGCATGATGAAATTTCGGTTCATTACTAGGATTATGTATAATAATTCAATTAATTTCAGGAATCTTACTATCTATACACTATACACCAACCATTGAAATAGCATTTTCTAGAATTAGTCATATTATACGAGACGTAAATAACGGATGATTAATTCGTACCATTCATGCTAACGGGGCCTCACTATTCTTTATATGTATATTCATACACGTAGGTCGAGGAATATATTACTCATCATATAAGTATTTTCAAACATGATATTCAGGGATAACCATTTTACTAATAACTATAGCTACAGCATTCTTAGGGTATGTTCTACCCTGAGGACAAATATCATTCTGAGGAGCAACAGTAATTACTAATTTATTATCAGCGATTCCTTACCTAGGAGAAACCCTAGTTAGTTGAATTTGGGGGGGGTTCGCAGTAAGAAACCCGACTTTATCACGATTTTTTAGATTTCATTTTATCCTACCATTCATTATCATAATAATAATTATTATCCACTTATTCATACTACACCAAACAGGATCAAGAAACCCTACAGGATTAAGATCAAAAATTGATAAAATCCCTTTCCACCCTTTTTACTCAATTAAAGACTTAATAGGAATAATAATAATATTTATAATAATATTACTATTAAATTTAACAGAACCTTACTTATTATCAGACCCAGATAACTTTTCACCAGCAGACCCAATAATTACACCAACCCACATTCAACCTGAATGATACTTCTTATTTGCATATGCCATTCTACGGTCTATCCCTAACAAATTAGGGGGAGTATTAGCTCTGCTCTCATCAATTTTAATTTTAATAATTATACCTAAATCCATAAAAATAAAATTCAAAAGATTAAGATTTTACCCTTTAAATCAAATTATATTCTGATGATTTGTTTCAAATTTTTTAATACTAACCTGAATTGGTTCACAACCAGTTGAACCACCTTTTATTATAACAGGAACAATATTGACAATTATATACTTTACCTACTTTCTAATTGACCCTTTAATAGTTAAAATATGAGATAAACTTATCAATTAGTTAATTAGTTTAATAACAAAACCTATATTTTGAAAATATATGATAGATAAAATTTATTAACTTAACAAAAAAAAATGATAATAAAGTAACAGCCTTAAAAGGCTGAAAAAAAACAGATAGTTTAAAGAAATAGGTAAATAAACCCTTCAAGCTAAATACATAAGTTTATCATAACGATAACGAGGTAAACAAGAGCGAACTCAAATATAAAAAAAACAAATAAAATTAATTTTCAAATAAAAAATAAAAGAATTATAATCACCACCTAAAAAAACCATACAAGTAATCAATCTCAGAAAAATTATTATAGAATATTCAGAAATAAAAAGAAAAGCAAACCCACCAGAACTATATTCAACATTAAACCCAGAAACTAATTCTCTCTCTCCCTCAGAAAAATCAAAAGGTCTACGATTAGTTTCAGCCATACAACAAGATAACCAACAAAAAAAAATAGGTAAGGAAATAAATATAAACCAAATCAAAGACTGAAAGAATCCCAAATCAACTAAATTATAAGTACCTAATAAAATAAAATAACATAATAAAAATAAAGATAGAGAAACTTCGTATGAAACAGCCTGAGAAATACTACGAATACAACCTAATATAGAATAAATTCTATTAGAAGATCAACCACAAATTATTACACCATAAACCCCTAAAGAAGAACATACAAGAAAAAATAATAAACCATAATTTAAATTAATACAATTGAAATAAAAAGGATAAACCAACCAAATAAATAAAGATTGAATTAATCTATAAACTGGACAAATAAAATAAATAAATAAATTCGAATTAATAGGTCAACAATACTCCTTTAAAAACAATTTTAACCCATCACTAAAAGGCTGCAACAAACCATAATACCCTAATTTATTAGGACCTTTTCGAAATTGTATATAACCTAAAACCCTACGCTCAAATAAAGTAAAAAACCCAACAGAAATAAGAACTATAATTAACAAGAAAAAAAAACTTAAAAAATAAATTGTTAAATATGTAAAAATACATATAATTAAATTCTAAATTTAATACATTAAAATTCTGCCAAAATAACACTAACAATATAAAATTGAATAACTTGGTCCTCTCGTACTAAAGCAAAATAAATATTTTAAGATAGAAACCAACCTGGCTCACACCGGTTTGAACTCAAATCATGTAAGATATAATAGTCGAACAGACTAAATCTTAAAAAACCTACCCCTTAAGATAATCTTAATTCAACATCGAGGTCGCAAACTTTAATATAAATATGAACTTACCATTAAAATTACGCTGTTATCCCTAAGGTAACTAAATCTTAAAATCATATAAATGGATCAAAAAATTACAAATAAATAAATAAAAAAATTAAAGTTAAATATTTAACAATCACCCCAATTAAAATAACTTAATTTAAAATAATAGTAACAAAACTAAAGTAAAATAATTAAATAGAAATTTAAGTTCTATAGGGTCTTCTCGTCCCTAAAAATTAAGTAAGCTTTTTCACATACAAATAAAATTTTAATAATAAAATAAATATAAATAATTCTTCATTTAATCATTCATTCCAGACTCCAATTAAAAGACTAATTATTATGCTACCTTTGTACAGTCAATATACTGCAGCTATTTAAAACTAATCATTGAGCAGATTATACTTTTGAAATTAACCAAAAGAAATGTTTTTGATAAACATTTGAGAATAATATATGTCGAGTTCATTTTAAAATAAATAAAAATTATACTAATTTAATCAATATTAAAAATAAATAAATATTAATAAAATAAATTAAGTAAAATATTAAATTGAAATTAATCTTAAAAAAAAGTCCCAATTAATTATAAACTAAATAAAAAATTCAATTAATAAAAAAAACTAAATATAATTAAATTTTAATAAAAAATAGAGATTATCCCCCATAAAATAAATTATAAAAAATAATCAAAATTAAATTTAATCCTAAATAACCAGATATAATAAAGAACGAATAACTTTTTACTACTGAATAAATATTTAAAATTATTATGAAACATAAACACTAATAACTATTACCCAGTTCTCTTTAACTTCGGGAAATTAATTATAAATATAATATTAAAACAACCCTAATACAAAAGGTACAAAAACTTATTTTAAAATAAATAAAATTAACCTTAGCAGTTAGAATAAAATAAATTAATTCTTTAATATACTAAAAAAAATTAATTAAATAAAGTTAAAAATAACAAATAACAAATTATTAAATAATCAAGATAAACATTAAGTTTTCAAATTAATGTAAATAATTCACTTTATATAAGCTATAACTTGAACATCTAACTCTACCTTCCGGTAGAGTTACTTTGTTACGACTTATCCTAATATAAGAGTGACGGGCAATATGTACACTAATTTAAATAAAATTCAAAATAATTAATTTATTATAATTACTATCAAATCCTAATATAATATAAAATAAAATAAATAAATAAATTAAAATAAAAACTAAAATAACCCACATAAACTATTTTAAAAACTACACCTTGACCTAAAATTAATGATTAATCTAAAAGAAAGTTATTCTAGTAAAACATTCATAATATAGAGATATATAAATAAATAAAAAGTATAAACTATCGTGGTTTATCAATCAATACACAGGTTCCTCTGATTAAAAATTAGCTGCCAAATTCTTTGAGTTATGAAGACCAATTTTTAATATCTACTTTTATTCAGGTTATACATTAAACTAAGAATACTAGGGTATCTAATCCTATTTTTAATACTAAGATTATAATAAATTAATAAAGAAATAATTAAAAATATAAGATTCCACCCAAATAAATAAAATTTAATTTCCATAAAAGAGAATAAATTAAAACCAAAAAGATTAATTCTAATTAACTAGTATAACCGCGAATGCTGGCACAAGATTAATCAATTATAAAACAAATAACTAAATTTAATTAAAAAAATTGAATAATTTTAATTACTATTAAATAAATAATTTAAAAATAAATATATAAATTATTACGAAAACTAAGCTTACAAGCTAGAATCAAACTTAAATAAGCTAATTTAAGTTAAACAAGAATATATAATATTGGGGGGGTAAGCGAGAACTTATATGTGATACTTTTACCATAACAATAGAAATAATAATGGTAATAGCACATTGAAATAATAATAATAGTATAATTTATTAGTAATTAGGGGATTACTATTAAATATACTATATAGAAAATGAAATGACTACATTAATTATTAGTAATTAGGGGATTACTATTAAATATACTATATAGAAAATGAAATGATTACATTAATTAAAAGGTTAATTTTAAATCTAAATTATAAATATATTTAAATCACTTTAAATAAGTTAATTTAATTTAAGCAGGTAATAAATTTATAGTATAATGAAATAATTATAATCTCAATAACTATAAATTGCTTTCTTTTTTTTTTTCTAATTAGAAAAAAAGAAAGCAATTCATAATTATTAAATTAGATACTATATTAAATTATGAAATTTATTCAATAATATTTGTTGATTACTATTAATTACATATTTTAATATTGATTAATGTTATAATAAGATTTGAATTTGCATATAACTACTTATTATATTAAATCTATGATTAATATATAAATCTATCCTCTATAGTATGAGGATAGATTTAATATTATCAATTATTTATATATACTATTATATTATTATAATTATATATATATTTATAAACTAATATATAATTATAATATCTATTAGTTTATATATATATTTATTATAAAATATTTAATTATTATATATGTAAATTGAAACATAAATAATTTTAATATTTGAATCTAACTAGATGGTATGAAAATAGTCCTCTGGGGTCAAATTGAATGAATAATCCATAGTAAAAAAAATATACCTGCTCAAACAAATATTACTTTAAT